TATTACTTATTACTTTACGGAAAAATTTTTAGGAACCTCTGTTCTTTTAGTTAGTCTGACGAGAATAATATTCTATGACTAGAAATTCATTTATTTTCAAACCGACCCATTTAGTATCTATTATTTGATTGACTAAGCCTTTATAATATGGGGATGGGTCAAGGGTCAAATGGTTTGGCAATTCCTCATGAGGGGATGACTCGAGAGAATTTTGAATCAGAGCTCTGGATTTTTGGTTATCCTTCGACGTAATAATATCTCGGGGTTTGCAGCGATAACTCGGTATATCTACTATACGACCATTCACTAAAATATGTCGATGATTCACTAATTGACGGGCTGCAGGAATAGTCGAAGCCATACCCAATCGAAAAAGGATGTTATCCAAACGCATTTCAAGTAATTGTAGTAAAACTTGACCTGTTGACCCCTTGGCTTTTCTGGCAATCCGAACGTATTGAATTAACTGTCGTTCTGTAAGACCATAATGAAAACGCAATTTTTGTTTTTCTTCTAGGCGAATACAATATTGAGATTTTTTCCCGGAACGGGATTGGTTTCTAAGATCACTTTCAGCCCTAGGCCTTTTATTAGTTAGTCCTGGTAAAGCCCCCAGGCGACGTATTTTTTTGAAACGAGGTCCTCGGTAACGCGACATAAAGACTCCTTAATTCTGATATTCTTATTGAGTATTTACTATGTACTATTTCTTTTTATTTACTTACTTAATTGAATTTACTGAATTTCCTATTTAGCTTAGAATGAATTCTTATCTTTTATTTATTTCATTTTCAATTGAATTTGTTTATTGAATTCTTTTTTCCAGAATAAACCTAAACTGAACGAGATGATAAATGAAACAAATTTTACTGAAGTAGTGTACTATAAAGAGAATGAAATGAATTGGATAAATACCCTTATATTATATATTTTCTATTATCTATTTTTCTATTTAAAAAAAAAAAAAGGAATCCTTTTCCTGATATAGTTGGAAGTTCCTATAACCTAAACTTAAGAAATTGGCACTATTTCAATATTCTTTGATTTCAATTCAAAGGGACATTATCAATCATGTAAAAAAGGGAATCAAAATTGAAAAGCCAGCTATCGGAATCGAACCGATGACCATCGCATTACAAATGCGATGCTCTAACCCCTGAGCTAAGCGGGCCCCCATCACATAAATTTTATATGCACAGGAATTCAATATCAATAAACCTTGGGAATCTTGGTTATGAACTATATATTTCTTAATATTTCTGATTCTTAGCTATTCCTAAACTAGATGAATATAGAATTAGACTTTCAAAATGATATTTTTATTCTAAAACATAATGATTCATATAGGATTTCGATTTCTTTATCAGAATTATAATCTTAATATTCTTATTATCTTAATAATTATTAGATAGGGATAGTAAATATTAACTTATATTTCATATTTTTTTAGATAGTCAAATTTTATTTTTCATTTTTTCTGAATTCACCTGAGATTTGAAATCATTTTTTTACAGTTCTTTTTTTTTTTTTAATTATTTAATTATATATATTGGATTTGAGTCTATATCTATATAATATAGATTTTTCATTCTAGATTGATTTCCAATTCTAATTGTTTTGTTTACTGCGATGATGAGTTATAACTAATAAGACATTCCTGCGCTTTTATTCGTACTTTTCTTCGTAAAGGAGTTAAGACAAAAAAAAGAATCGACCGTTCGAGTATTTCAAATTGAGTGTAAAAATGACAGAAAGAGAGACATATATCTATATTTCTATATTATGGGGGTATATATTCATCTATATTGAATTGCGGATACAGAAAAGATAAAATCATTTTAGACCAAAAACGCATCTCCTTTTCCTAGAATCTCCTTTTCCTAGAATCTCTTTTTCCTAGAATCTCCCTTTCCTATATTAGGTAAGAAAGCAAAGAGGAGAAAACGCTTTTTTGAGATAGGAATCAGTATCTAATGAATTGAATGGTTCGAGTATAAATGAAAGAAAGAAAAGAGGGAATGAGACATCACAACGAGATCTTCATCTCAAAACAAAAAGAAAGGGGGATATGGCGAAATCGGTAGACGCTACGGACTTAATTGGATTGAGCCTTGGTATGGAAACTTACTAAGTGATAACTTTCAAATTCAGAGAAACCCTGGAATTAAAAAAATGGGCAATCCTGAGCCAAATCCTGTTTTCCGAAAACAAACAAAAGTTCAGAAAAAAAGGATAGGTGCAGAGACTCAATGGAAGCTGTTCTAACAAATGGAGTTCACTGTATTGAAGAAAGAATTGAATAATCATTGAATTGATTAAATCATTCACTCCATAGTATAGTCTGATAGATCTTTTGACGAACTGATTAATCGGACGAGAATAAAGATAGAGTCCTGTTCTACATGTCAATACCGGCAACAATGAAATTTCTAGTAAGAGGAAAATCCGTCGACTTTAAAAATCGTGAGGGTTCAAGTCCCTCTATCCCCAAAAGCCTAGT